TTCGATCCAAATTTAGACTTTTTTTCGTTAATCGATTCAATGAAAAATGGAAGTACGATATTTTCTGATAATTCGCTGTGTGCATCATAGATTCTATTTTTTTAATAGCCAATTATATATCTGGGTAAGTTCTGTTCTGGTTACGGTGTTTGCTTTACATATATAAACTTTTTATTATATAATCGAAATTGATAAAAGTGGAAATTAAGAAAGATTTTATTATTCAAAAGAATCAAGAAAAATTGGTTATTATTTTGACTTTCTTATGTCATTAGGGAAACATAATTTGAGATCTAAATCTAAGAATCATTCATGAATTCGCAGTCAAGTCACAAGTCAATAGTTAATGGTTCAAATTTTGAATGAATTATTTTGTGACGGAAAGCCAAAAATGTCCGTTTCAATCGAAAGGATAGAGGAAGTTTTTAGGTATTTCGTATTTGGCGATACTATACAATCAATCGAAGGGGTGGATCTAATAAAAAAGGAATGGTTTCTTTTGGTTAAGGCAAATGGTATTCAAGATGCAAGTAAAAAAAAAAAAGAAGTTCAGTAATCCACCCCAAACCAAAAAGGGGGTAATATGGTCATCTATTTTTTTTTTTGGCGACATGGCCGAGCGGTAAGGCGGAGGACTGCAAATCCTTTTTTCCCCGGTTCAAATCCGGGTGTCGCCTGATTAACAAAAGACCAAAAAGCCCTTATTTTTTTTTATTGATATAACTAACCGAAATATTCCCTAACAGGGGGGCGGCGGCTGCTACGCGCTTGATTCAAAGCATATGGAGGTTCTCCAAAGATCTGTAACTTTTTTTGTCTAGAATTCAAAAAAGTATTTTCGTATTATCAAAGGAGTCGAGAAGTCTTGATAACCCGCACACAACTAATGGAATAGTTACTGACCGAGCCTTTAATTAGAACTTCGATTGGATAACCAAAAGGGAGTCTAACTATTAGTCATTGTGGAGAAATTACTTAAGTCTACAAAGTCACGACTGTCTTTGATCAGATATTCGACCAATATTTGATTGTATAATTCAATATAAAAATAAAAAGTGGCAAAAAAACTTCTCTTCAGTAACCCCCGGCCAAGATTCTAATCGACTGTCTCTCCTTTTTTTTACAGAAAAAGATCAAATGTGAAAAGAAAGAATATAGGTATATGTGTGATAGATAATGATCTACCTTGGTTATATAATTATATAATCTAGTTGTTATTCCATTCCGTTTTTTTATGAATGAATTATGGAGGGTAACCAAAGAATAGGTCTTTTTATTCCTACATGCTATATTAATAAGACTCCCCCGGCCACGGGGGTGATTGCCTATTTTGCTTGTGCTTAACCTTTCCCAATCCTACTCGAAATCATAATGATAAGAAAATTTGTATCAAAATGTAGTCTAAGTGCATTTATTGGATTGGGTCATTAAAAAAAGAGTTTGGGGTAAGAATCCCCTTTTGACTATACACCCCGGATTTCACTATTATTAGTGAACAAGAATGGAAGAATTCCTTCATATTCATAGAGATAGGGGACATAATTCACATGGATATAGTAAGTCTCGCTTGGGCTGCTTTAATGGTAGTCTTTACTTTTTCCCTTTCACTCGTAGTATGGGGAAGAAGTGGACTTTAGAAGTCCTATTAATGTAATTGCGGTAAGTAATCAAACTTTATACATTGTTTTATAGATCATTTTACAAAGCGTTTTATTTGAACTTTAACTTTTAAAATGAGAATAATGTCAATCAAACAGATATTTCAATGATTCCCAGTATTTCGGAAGGGGATAAGGGTGGGGGTGGTAAGAAATTTTTCTTTTCCAAAATTATATATTTCGCCGCAGGGCTCTTATCAGACTTTCTTAGCAGACTTATATAGGGACAATGAATAACAACAGACCACTTTTTCTTATTTGTATTTGTTTGCCTCTTTAAAGTAAAGAAAAAGGTGTTCTGTTAGGATGCATACTTTCTAGGGTAAAGAACATATACACAGTGGTTGTTCAACAAGATACTACGCATAATCAAATCTTGTTCCGGGCGAGTCACATATTGTGTACTCACCTCTTGCTTTATTGTTGTATAAATTGGATTTATACTTTATCGACATCGACTCATTTCATATCGTGATTCAAGTGTTACAAATTGGTAGGGTTTACTGCTCCTTTTCTAAATTTGAAGAAGTTCCTACAATCCCTTCTGTTATCGACTCAATCAAGTACTTCTTTGGAATGCTAAAAAAAGATTCAAGATTACTGGCTTTTTTTTCTTAAATGGGCGCGCCCGCGCTGCCCAGATACTTTTTACTTCTTTTCTAATAGGATAGTATGGTAGAAAGAAATATATCAATCTTTCTACCATATTATCAAAAATCTCACAGAAGACTGTTGATTCTAGCCTGCATATTTAATTGAAGATTAAGGAAACAAAATTTGAATCCTTTGTTTATTTATTAAATCATTCTCATTGAGAAAGACCTAAGAAGTCAAGTTTCATTCAAATTAATTGTTTTGGCTGACCGTTTTTACATATATGATAAGTAAAAAAGCTGTAGGAACTAGAATGAAGAGTGCAGTAGCAATAAAAGCGAGAATATTTACTTCCATAATCTGATTGGTTTTTACTTCGCAATAACTCGGGATTTAATCCCATAGAGATAATAAAAATTTAGACTGTAAATTCAACGGGATGAATTACATCTTGATGATATTGAATCGCATCAATATTATGAATAACAATATCTGGGCTATCAAATCACTTCGTCGTCGCGAATTGAATAGTATAACATAGGAAGATCCTTTATCCATACTCAATAAAAAATAGAATGCGTAATCGAATCAAGAAATCTTTTTATTTATTATTCTTTTCCATTCTTTCTCCAACCTGCCGTCTTCTTTGGACAATCAGCGAATGAAATATCATCTGACCGTTTTCCACTTACATTGCATTGACCCCATAAAAAATAACAACAATAGAAGTCAAATGAAAGGGGGGAGGGGGTTAAACTCGAAACTCCTTTTTTTATGATATAATTTTCTTACAAGAAAAAGAAAAATGTGAAAAAGCCAAATTCCGGTTCCATTTTGTAGTGTACAAGACAAGAATTCTAGTTGTGTATGTGCTCCCGAAAAACGTCTGAGACTCTATCTATCCCATTAAATAGAAGCAATAAATGAAAAGACCAGACGCAGTACGCTATCCCTTTGAATCCGGAATATGATGTTACCACTAATTGGACTAAGAAAATTAGATCTTTCTTCCCACCAATCGGTACTAGTTGAAGTACCGAAAATGGATCTATTTGTTTGGGTTTGATGAGAAATAACGAAAAAAGAAAAAATCCATAAGGTTGAATGACTGAAATTCTATTCATTTCGTTGTACCTCTTTTGCCATAAAATGCAAATGAATAAATGAGTTGATGTGTTTATTTGATCCGTCGGGACTGACGGGGCTCGAACCCGCAGCTTCCGCCTTGACAGGGCGGTGCTCTGACCAATTGAACTACAATCCCAGGAAATTAGGTATACCGCATCAATACTTTTAGGATTGAATTCAAACCTATTTTTTTTTCGTGTTGTAACAGAAACACGGGTTAGATAGTGATATCGGCATGGCTCTGCACGTTCTTTTGAATGATAGCGACACAAATTACATGACTAGTGATCCTTTCCCTAATTGAAAATCGATTGATAATCAATCTTTCGATAAAAAAGATTTCTTTTTTCGTTTCCTTAGACTTTCTTTATATTTACAGATAATGATATCAATCTCGATCATTATATTATCTAGTTATCTAGATCCGAATTTCTTGTTCCAAATAATTCGAGCAGGTAGATATATAGAAAAATGGAATTCTTTTATTCCCACATATCATAGTTCGGGAAGACAAAAATTTGCATTTCACGGTCTTTGAGCGAATTCTTGGGCCGAGCTGGATTTGAACCAGCGTAGACATATTGCCAACGAATTTACAGTCCGTCCCCATTAACCGCTCGGGCATCGACCCAGGAAAAACCAATTCCATTTTCAATGTTAGGCTTATTGATGATGCACGCTCAACTTCCTTTTATAGTACCCTACCCCCAGGGGAAGTCGAATCCCCGCTGCCTCCTTGAAAGAGAGATGTCCTGAACCGCTAGACGATGGGGGCATACGTGTCAGACCGCCATCATACTATAAGCATAGTATCAACAGTTTTTCAAAATTGTCAATAGAGTCAATCGAATGTAAGAATATGATTCGCTCCAAGGGATCCTTCTGGCCTGCACTATTCCGTAGAGTTTTTTGGTTCGTCATTCCTATTTATGAATCCTTAATTCTAACCGACATTCCATTTGATTCGACATAGAAAGCCATTCTCATTATACATATTATATATTTCTTTTGATTAGTTATTAGAATATATTCGAATTTCAAAACGTCAAAATGAATACAAAATCGAAATTCAATATGAAATCAAAAGAAATAGTTTTGATTAAATATCTAGTTTCTTATAACTAGAACTAAATAGGAGGGGGAAGGTTTGTGGAATGGTTTATACACCACACCCCAAAATCAAAATACAACTTTCAACTCCCCTTCTTCAACTTTATTGATTCATTCGTTTTGATTTTGAAAAGAAAAGTGCCTTCGTAATAAACCAGAAAAGCAAAATCCGCGATCCATAAAATTTCGGAAATTTGGTTTTTTTATTAATTAAGGGGACAAATCGCACTTCTCCAGCACATAAGTTAATGAAATATCTTGGATCTATGTCGAACCGGTAGGTATATATATCAAGTTCTTTTTATTCTGATAGGTATCATCGATCGATTTAAGAAAAGAAAAACGAGGGTCGGCTTGGTTCATTGAAGTGATAGTTTAAAAAGATCAAAAAATCATTAGTCGCTATGAATTTACTTGATTCTATAGTATAGTCTATAATAACTTATTATATTATGTAATATAGGGAGATAGCTTATCCGCATAGTGACTCATTCGGGAATTCTGTTAGTT